AGAACACCAATGTTGCGCCCAGACTTCAAACAATTTAGCTTTAACCATGTTTAGGGCCCCATATTATTGGTTGATAGAGAATCAAAGTGTATTTACCAACGAATCACGAAATGCTACCGTTCGTACATATGATTTCTGAATTGATTCAGAAGTAATTCGCGGGATTGTGCACCTTTATTTCCTAGTTACTAGTTATAAAGAAAAAAGTGCAGCTGGTTAGATACAGCTTATTCTTGAAATAAACAACTCGCACACACTCCCTTTCCAAAAAAAATCAATACACCAAGGACTACACTTAGATTTATTGGATTTGTTGCTAAAATATCGGTATTAAATCCGAAACTCCCGGCGGATGGCCAGTGACCCAAGGAAACGAAAGAATCGGTTACATTTTTCATATGATCTCCTCTTATAGATAGGACTGACTAAATTGAACAGAGTTCTTTTTGTATTACTTCACCCTTTGTTGATTTTTTTTCGTATTTCTCAATCTATTTAATTTCAATTGAACCCCCCCCAAAAAAAAGACTTAATTTAATTATAATTAGGTCCCAGGCCAGGTATCATATCAATTACTAAATATCTCGTTCGTTGCAAGGCGTACTAAAAAAGGGGGTTCCAGTGGACCGAGAACGGGAAGGAAAAAAGCGAGTGGATCCGCTAATTCCGGATCCGCAAATTAGTCCTTCCCACGGGGTATTGTATTATATTATCTCAACGAATAAGTTAAAGTTATTGTAGGATTGAAATCTTGATATAATTTGAAAAATAAAGCGGCAAATCTAAAAAATAAGAAAGATAAAAAAAAAGACTTTCCCATTTATTTCGAGGATTAAACAAAAGGATTTGCAAATAAAAGCGCTAATGCCACAACCAGTCCATAAATTGTTAAAGCTTCCATAAAAGCCAGACTAAGCAATAAAGTACCTCGTATTTTACCCTCTGCTTCTGGTTGTCTCGCGATACCTTCTACGGCTTGGCCCGCAGCAGTCCCTTGTCCAACTCCAGGTCCAATAGAAGCCAGCCCTACAGCCAATCCAGCAGCAATAACGGAAGCAGCAGAAATCAGTGGATTCATGGTAAGCTCCTCGCATAAAAATAAAGAAATGGTTAATGATACAAACAACCAATGAATTATGGCTTATTATTCCATTACTAAGATCCATCCAATCGAAATAACTATGAACTACAAATTTTAAGTAATGAGATTATTGAATGAGCAGAACTAGTTAGATCTCGCGTTTTTTGTTCCTATCCATGGAATCTTTATGAATCCATAATCAATTGGATCTAGTTCTTCCATTTCATTATTTATTTGTTCCGAGCCGTTCTTTCAATTATGCACTCTTTTTCTTCTATATGCTTGATTTCATCTGTTTATTCATTCGGTGGGGCCCATACAAAACGAAAAGGTCTTTCTTTTCTATTGTAATTTGTAATTCCTATCTAAAATCGCGATGGGGTAGGAAAGTCAATAAGATATATGGATAGTTCATATATAACTAGTAAAGATCTAATATCACATATACATGATTTCTTCCATAACGTAAACCAAAATCTTATATTCAACCCGATTCTAGAATCATTCTTTGAAACATCCGGAAGGGTTTACTTATAGACATTAAATAAATTATGTATATCCAATTCGACCCCACCCCTAACCCATTTTTTATGAATCCCGCTTGTAAATTATTAGTTCCTTTTATTTATCATTATCTCGCATTAATACAAGCATGAATACAAACGGACTAATTTCTTAGTCTGAATCCTTACATATCAATAAATATAAATATTGTAGATCCAATTGCATGCAATGAATTCGAATTTGGATCAATATCAACCATTGAATTAAATAAAATCAAATGAAATGGGAATAGTTCCACAAGAACATTTCTTTTTTTTATCGCATATCGGAACTGGATAACATAACAATTCTTATCAAAATTATGTATGAATCATAATAAGGATTGACTGAACAAATATATAGAATATAGAATGAATATTGAAGTGAAGGGAGTATGGCATAAGTGGCCCAAACAGAAATCTTGGGAAAAATATTTGATTTTTTAGATTTAGATCCGCTTCCTTCTTTTTTGACAACTGAATTCCATATCGTAATCTTTTTTACTACTACTCTAAATCATATATACCCGATATTGTATCTATTTTGTTCCAGAATGGATTCTCTGAACCGCCCATACATTGTGTTGGTATAACTAAAAAAGCATATTTTGAAAGCTAGTCAATGATGACCCTCCATAGATTCCCCTATATAAGCCGCCGCTAAGGTTGCGAAAATAAGAGCTTGAATACCGCTTGTAAATAATCCAAGAAACATGACAGGTATAGGAACTACTGAAGGGACTAAAGAAACAAGAACAACAACTACTAATTCATCAGCCAATATATTACCAAAAAGTCGAAAACTAAGTGATAAGGGTTTTGTGAAATCTTCTAGGATATTGATTGGTAAAAGTATTGGAGTTGGTTGAATATATTT